TTTCAATCTTTTCTACTAGGTCATCCATTATCCTTATGCATGAAGATAATAAATTCGGTCGTTGTGGTCGGGCTCTATTATGGATTTCTGACCACATTCTCCATAGGGCCCTCTTATCTCTTCCTTCTCCGAGCTCGGGTTATGGAAGAAGGAATCGAGAAGGAGGTATCAGCAACAACTGGTTTTATTGCGGGACAGCTCATGATGTTCATATCGATCTATTATGCGCCTCTGCATCTAGCATTGGGTAGACCTCATACAATAACTGTCCTAGTTCTACCGTATCTTTTGTTTCATTTCTTCTGGAACAATCATAAAAACTTTTTTGATTATGGATCTACTACCAGAAATTCAATGCGTAATCTCAGCATTCAATGTGTATTCCTGAATAATCTAATCTTTCAATTATTCAACCATTTCATTTTACCAAGTTCCACGTTAGCCAGATTAGTCAACATTTATATGTTTCGATGCAACAACAAGATTTTATTTTTAACAAGTAGTTTTGTTGGTTGGTTAATCGGTCACATTTTATTCATGAAATGGGTTGGATTGGTATTATTCTGGATACGGCAAAATAATTCTATTCGATCTAATAAGTATCTTGTGTCAGAATTGAGAAATTCTATGGCTCGAATCTTTAGTATTCTCTTATTTATCACCTGTGTTTACTATTTAGGCAGAATGCCGTCGCCTATTGTCACTAAGAAACTGAAAGAGAAAGAAACCTCAGAAACGGAAGAAGAGGGAGAAAGAAAGGAAGAAAGCGATGTAGAAACAACTTCCGAAATGAAGGAGACTCAACAGGAACAAGAGGGATCCACCGAAGAAAAACCTTTCCTTTGTTCGGAAGAAAAGGAGGATCTGGAGACCCATCAAGAGAATTGGGAATTGGGAAGACTGAAAGAAGAGAAAAAGAAAAGAATGAATAAAAAGATTGAAACAGCTTTTGTCTCTTTTCTTTTCGATTATAAACGATGGAATCGTCCATTACGATATATAAAAAATGATAAATTAGAAAATGCTTTACGTAATGAAATGTCACAATTTTTTTTTTATACATGTACAAGTGATGGGAAACAAAAAATCTCCTTTACATATCCGCCCAGTTTATCAACTTTTTTTGAAATGCTAGAACAAAGAATTTCTTTGTACATAATAGAAAAACTATATGACAAAGATCTTTATAATTATTGGATTTATACTAATGAAAAAAAAAAGTGCAATTTGAACAATGAATTGAGAAGCCGAATAAAGATTATAGAAAAAAAGGAGAGATCCCCTAATCTGGATATGCTTGAAAAAAGAACCCTATTATGTGATGATGAAAAAAAAGAAAAAATCTTGTCAAAAGCATATGATCCTTTTTTTAACGGACCATATCGAGTAACGAGAAAAAGATCAGATTCACGTGCAATCATGAATACTTATACAGATAGAGAAGATTTCGTAGAATTTTTTTTTCTAAATAAGATTCATGATCTACTTCTTAATGATTCCGTAGAACTTCACCATCAATCATTTTTGAATTGTACTGAAAAAAAAGGAATTGATTCAGAGAGTAAAAAAAAATATTTGCAATTTGTATTTAATGTAATTACAGCACATACAAAAGATCAAAAAAAAATGAAAAAAAAATCTATTGGAATTAGAATAGAAGAGATCAGTAAAAAGGTCTCTCGATGGTCATACAAATTAACCGAAAATTTGGGAGAAGAAGAAGATAATGATGAAGAAGAATTGGAAGAAGAATATTATGATATTCATTCAAGAAGAGCCAAACGTGTGATAATTTATAACGATAATGATCAGAATACCAATTTGATTTCTAATGATCAAAACGATGATCAAACGGAAGAGGGAGAGGTGGCTTTGATACGTTACTCACAACAATCAGATTTTCGTCGCAATCTAATCAAAGGATCTATGCGCGCTCAAAGACGTAAAACAGTTATTTTAGGCCTATTTCAATTAAACATGCATTCCCCGCTTTTTTTGGATCGTTTAGACAAAACATATTTTTTTTCGTCTTTTGATATCAAAAAAATAAAGAATATAATTTTTAGGAATTGGATGGACAGAGAAAAAGAATCAGAATTAAGGATTTCCTATTTTGAAAATGAAGACAAAAAAGAAGAAAAGGAAAAAGAGGAAGAAAAATATAAAAAAGAACAGACAAGAATATCAGAAACTTGGGATGTCTTTATATTTACTCAAGTAATAAGAAGTTTGATGTTAGTAACACAAGCTTTTCTTAGAAAATACATTATATTACCTTCATTAATAATAACCAAAAATATATTACGTATGCTATTATTCCAAATTCCCGAGTGGGACGAGGATTTTAAGGAATGGAAAAGAGAGATGCATATTAAATGTACCTATAATGGTGTTCAATTATCAGAAAAAGAATTTCCCCGAGGTTGGTTAATAAACGGTATTCAGATAAAGATTCTATATCCTTTCTGTCTAAAACCTTGGAGGAAATCTAAGGCACGATCTCATTATATAGATATAATGAAAAAAAAAGAGAAAAAAACAAATTTTTGTTTTTTAACAGTCTGGGGACTGGAAGCGGAACTTCCCTTTGGTTATCCCCGAAAACGACCTTTCTTTTTTGAACCTATTTATAAAGAACTCCAAAAAAGAAAAAAAAAGGTGAAAAAGAGATTTTTACAAGTTCTAAAATCTTTAAATAAAAAAAATAAATATTTTATAAAAGTTAGAAAAGAAGAAACAAAAGGAGTGATCAAAATAGTTCGAGTTATCAACCTAATAATGAAAAAACTGGAGAATCAAAATAATAAATTTGAATTGAGGAAAGAGAAAGTATATGAACCGAACGAAAACAAAAGATATTTTAAAAGAAATAATAAGATTCTTCGCGAATCGTCTGTTCTAATTCGAACAACGAATCAGTTAAATTCTTCACTAATAGAAAGAAGAATGAAAGATCTTTTTGATAAGACAATCAAAATAAGGAATCAAATTGAACGAACAGCAAAAGACAAGAAAAAAAAAGAAAAAGTTATAATTTATGATAAGAATTTATCGGTATCACAGAAACATATTTTGAAAATATTAAAAAGTGAAAATATCCGATTAATGCGTAAATCACACTACTTTATCAAATCATTCATTGAAAAAATATACATAGATATTTTGCTATGTACCATTAACATTTTTAAGATAAATGCACAACTTTTCTTTGAATCAACAAAAAAGATCTTTAATAAAAATAAATCTATTTACAACAATGAAATAAATAAAGAACAAGAAGGAATTGATGAAACAAATCAAAATAGAATGAATTTTCTTTTAATTATAAAGAGATTTTTATCAAATACTGATAATACTAAGAATAACAATCAAAATTCCAATACTTATTTGAACTTATCTTCCCTGTCCCAAGCATATGTTTTTTACAAAATATCACAAAATCAATTACTTAATAAGTATCAATTGAAACATGTACTTAAATATCAAGGGAGCTATCCTTTTTTTCAGGATAATCTAAAAGATTATTGTATGATACACGGAATATTTAATTATAAATCAAGACATAATAAAATTCATACGTATGTAATGAATGAATGGAAAAACTGGTTAAAAGGTCATTATCAATACGATTTATCTCAAAAAAAAAAGTCTCAATTCGTACCTAAAGAATGGTGGAATAGAATCAATAAACATCGTATGAATAAAAACAAAGAATCAAACCAATTGGGTTTATATAAAAAATACAAATTCATTTATTCCATGAAAAAGAATGACTATGCAGCGAATTCATTTATGAGTCAAAAAGAAAAATGGAAAAAACATTACAGATATGATCTTTTATCATATAAATACATAAGACTCCCTAATTTATACATTTATGGATCAACATTAGAAATTCCATATCATTTAAATACATCGAAAACTGAATCATTTTATGTATTGGTAAGTATACCTAGCAATGATTATCTAGAAAAAGAATATCCTATTGATAGGAATAGAAATTTTGATCGAAAATATTTTGATTGTAGAATTCTTCATCTTTCTCTTTGTTTTATAAAAAATATTGAGATCTGGACCAATGCACATATTGGCATCAAGATTCATAAAAATACTAAGACTGACATTAACAATTTAAAAAAAATGGATAAAAAAGATCTTTTTTATCCTACAATCCATCCAGAGATCAAAACATGCAATCAAAAGAGTTTCTTTTTTGATTGCATGGGAATAAATAAAGAAAGTTTATATGATACCGCATCGAATCATGATACTATATCCAATATAGAAACTTGGTTCTTCCCAGAATTTGTTCTACTTTTTGATGTATATAAAATTCAACCTTGGATCATACCAATCAAATCGCTCTTTTTTCATTTTTATATAAATAATATAAATAAAATAAATAATATAAATAAAAAAAGTAAAAACATTAACGTAAATCCAAAGAAATTCTATAATAAAAAAAAAGATAAAAAAGCTGTTGAAGAAGATTACACAATATTTGAAATAAAAAAGGATATAAAAAAAGAACAATATAAGAGCAATAATGAAATAGAACTAGATCTCTTTTTGAAAAAATATTTTCTTTTTCAACTAAGATGGGCTGATCCCTTGAATAAGAAAATAATGAAAAATATCAGGGTATATTGTCTCCTACTTAGACTGATAAATCCAAAGGAAATTGCGATATCTTCGATTCAAAGAGGTGAAATAAATATAGATGAAATGCTTATTCAAAAGAACCTAGTCATTGCAGAATTGATAAGAAAGGGAATATTGATTATTGAATCAATTTGTCTATCTATACGAAGGGACGAAAAATCTATTATATATCAAACTATGGATATTTCATTGGTCAATAATAAAAAGCACCAAACAACTCAAAAATACAAAAAAAAAAGATATATTGAAAAAGGTTTTTTTGAAAAATACATTGCACGACACAGCAACATATTTTTGAATAGAGACGAAGATCATTATGATTTACTCGTTCCTGAAAATATTTTATCTCCCAGACGTCGTAGAGAATTTCGAATTCAAATTTGTTTCAATTCTCGGAATTTTAATGTTGTGAATAGGAATCAAATATTTTTCAATGAAAACAAAATAAGAAACTGTGGGCAATTTTTGAATGAAGACAAACTTATTAATAAAGATAAAAAGAATTTCATTAAATTTAAATTGTTTCTTTGGCCCAATTATCGATTAGAAGATGTAGCTTGTATAAATCGCTATTGGTTTGATACCAATAATAGCAGTCGTTTCAGTATGTCAAGAATACATATGTATTAACAATTCAGAATGAATTCAATTCCAATTTCCAATAGAAAAATGAAAAAAAAAAATTATAGTGGATTTCCTACATATCGTGTAACATATTTGTTAGATGAAAACCAACACTGTGTAATATTCTAATACACGATGCTGATTTCATAGTGTATCAATTTTAACTAGGAAGAGCGAAATCCTTTTAAGTAAAAATAAATAGTTTTATTTCGTGAATACGTGAATACATATATGTTTTGTATATTTGATCCAAATATACAAAACATAATATACAAAAATAAAAAACAAAGTAGTATATTAATGAATTTCAATTTTGATGTATACTATATGAAAATAACCGGCATAATAAATATTATTATTTTTACTGATCGGTAAAATTCACAGAAAAGAAAAATAGAAATCTTAATTTATGATCAAAAATTCATTCATCTCAGTTATTACACAAGAAGAAAAAGAAGAAAATAGTGGGTCTGTTGAATTTCAAGTATTCCATTTCACCAGTAAGATACGGAGACTTACTTTACATTTAGAATTGCACAAAAGAGATTTTTTATCACAAAGGGGTCTACGAATAATTCTGGGAAAACGTCAACGATTATTGACTTATTTGTCAAAGAAAAAGAAAGTGCGTTATAAGAAATTAATGGATCAGTTAGATATTCGGGAACCGAAAACTCGTTAATTAAAATTTAATTTTTTCTTTGAGTTTCTTATTATCCTTGTTCTTTTTTATTTCTAATTTTAAGAAATTTATGAAATAATGAATTAAGGAAAAAAAGATGACTGTACCGGCTACAAAAAAAGATTTCTTAATAGTCAATATGGGTCCTCACCACCCATTAATGCATGGTGTTCTTCGGCTAATCGTTACTCTAGATGGTGAAGATGTTATTGACTGTGAACCTATATTGGGCCATTTACACAGAGGAATGAAAAAATAGCAGAGAACAAAACAATTATAAAATATTTGCCTTATGTAACACGTTGGTATTATTTAGCTACTATGTTCGCAGAAGCAATAACAGTAAATGTAACAGAACAATTGGAAAGTTTTTGAGTGCCTAAAAGGGCCAGTTATATCAGAGTTATTATGCTGGAGCTGAGCCATATAGTTTCTCATTTGTTATGGCTTGGCCCTTTTATGGCCAATATTGGTGCACAGACTCCCTTTTTCTATATTAAAAAAAAAGAGAGGAGATTAATATATGATCTATTTGAAGACGCCACAGGTATGCGGATGATGCATAAATATTTCCGCATCAAAGGAGTAGCTGCGGATTTACCTTATGGATGGATAGATAAATGTTTTTATTTCTGTGATTATTTTTTAACAGGAGTTGTTGAGTATCAAAAACTCATTACGCGAAATCCCATTTTTTTTGGAACGAGTTGAGGAGTGGGCATTATTGGTGGGGAAGAGACAATAAGTTGATAAGTTGGGGTTTATCAGGACCAATGCTACGAGCTTCTGGAATACAATGGGATCTTTGTAAAGTTGATCGCTATGAGTGTTACGATAAATTTGATTGGGAAGGGAAGTCAAATGGCAAAAAGAAAGAGATACATTAGCTCGTTATTTAGTAAGAATTGGTGAAATGCAAGAATCTATAAAAATCATTCAAAAGGCTCTAGAAGGAATTCCTGGAGGAACTTATGAAAATTTAGAAAACCAAATGGGATAAGTTGGTCTTTGAAATGATAATTGATACGACGGGAGTACAAACTATTCATTCTTTTTCTAAATTAGAATCCTTAAAAGAAGTATATGGACTCATATGGATTTTTGTCCCCATTTTAACCCTTGTCTTAGGAATCACAATGGGGTTATTAGTCATTGTGTGGTTATTAGGTTATTAGGTTATTAGAAAGAAAAATATCTGCAGCAATACAACAACGTATTGGACCTGAATATGCTGGCCCATTAGGAATTCTTCAAGCTTTAGCGGATGGGACCAAATTACTTTTGAAGGAGAATATTCTTCCGTCTCGAGGTAATATTCACTTATTTAAGGTCGGACCCTCTATAGGATTTATATCAATCCTACTAAGTTATTTAGTAATTACTTTTGGATATCACCTTGTTTTAGCTGATCTCAGTATAGGTATTTTTTTATGGATTGCCTTTTCAAGTATTGTACCTATTGGTCTTCTTATGTCAGGATATGGATCAAATAATAAGTATTCCTTTTCAGGCGATATACGAGCTGTAGCTCAATAAATTAGTTATGAAATACCATTAACTCTATGTGTGTTAGCAATATCTCTACGTGTGATTCGTTAGAACATGAACTTCTTTCTCTTTTCTAGAAAAGAGATAAAAAATAAATTTAAATTTTAAATACAATAAAATAGAGATATCATTCAATATGTAAATATGAATATGAACGAAAAGAATAAAAAGGAATCTTTTTTTTTTTTATTAATTTATTTATTTCATTTATAAACTTTATACTTTCTAAAGTAAGTGAAGATAAAGAAATTGAATGTCTTGAAGAAATATCTTCATCTTTTTTATTAAAAATTTTAATTTGATGAGTTAAACCAGATAGTTATATGAGTGAAAAAAACTGCTCCTCAATTTGAAGTAAAACAATAATAATCTCATTCCCTAGGTACAAGAAGAAATTTGAAGTAAACATAAGTTGTTTATCCCAAATATTGAGATTATTTTCTTAGTCGTCATATCTTGAAGCGGATGCAAAAGATCAACTTTATTTATTACTATACTGGGGATCAATCAAAAAGAAGTAGCAGTTAGGAATACCAAAGTACGCAAAGTATGAGTAATAAAAATAATGTAAGGTATTAAAGGTACCAAAAAAAGTTATTTTTGCATAAAACTTCCCATAAAATGAATGGCTTGTAATTGGTATAAATGATCAAGCAGTACTTTCCCACGATTCCGATATAGAATATGCTACTATTTGCTGATTAAATAAATGACTATCAAGAACGGATGAATCCTTTATTTTCTTGACTTTTTTTTTATGATAATATAATAAAATTAAAGAATAAAACGGGAATAATAAGAAAATATTTGTTTCTGTTAATTCCTATAACAACAAGATGGACTTTACCTAGGATGAAAATGAATCAATTATTCAATCTTGGATGTAAATTTCTTTTACCTATTTATCTAGGTAATCTATTATTAACAACTTCCTTTCAACTTGTTTCACTATAAACTATAAACAAAAATAAGAAATTAAGAAAAAACAATAATGAATATCCTATATCCATAACTTATCTCAATCAAGAGAAAGAAACATGAATTTTATTCATGGATATATAAAATATGTTACCTATGATTACTGGGTTCATAAATTATGGCAAACAAACAATACGAGCCACAAGGTACATTGGACAAAGTTTCATAATTACCTTATCCCATATAAATCGTTTACCTAATAACTATTCAATATCCTTATGAAAAATCAATCACATCTTTGAATTTGATAAATGTAAATGTATTGCTTGTGAAGTATGCGTTCGCATATGTCCAATAGACCTTCCCATTGTTGATTGGAAATTTGAAAAAGATATTAAGAAAAAACAATTGCTTCATTATAGTATTGATTTATGTGTCTGTATATTTTGCGTTAATTGTGTTGAGTCTTGTCCAACAAACTGTTTATCGATGACTGAAGAATATGAGCTTTCCACTTATGATCGTCACGAATTGAATTATAATCAAATTTCTTTAGGTCGGTTACCAATGTCAATAATTGGAGATTACACAATTCAAACAGTTATGGATTCAACAAATCAAATGAAAAAATAAAAAACCCTTGCTTGGTTCAAGAACGATTACTAAATAACTTTATTTTATCTATATAATGATATTTATTCTAATGATATTCATTTTTTTTCATTCAATTAGGAAGGTATCCTATAAAAAAATAGTTCCTTTCTTGGACCTTAGTAAGGTCATGAAATATTTTGACTTATTTATTTATTTTTTATTTTCTAATGGATTCACCTGGACCGATACATGATATTCTTGTAGTATTTCTGAGATCAGTTCTTATATTAGGAGGTCTGGGAGTAGTATTACTTAATGATTTTATCAATTCTGCCTTTTCATTAGGATTGGTTCTTTTTTGTATATCCTTATTCTATATCTCATTGAATTCCTATTTTGTAGCTGCCACGCAGTTCCTTATTTATGTGGGAGCCATAAATGTATTAATCATATTTGCTGTGATGTTCATGAACGGTTCGGAATATTCCAATGATTTCTATTTGTGAACCATTGGAGATAGGATCACTTCACTGGTTTGTACAAGTATTCTTTTTTTTCATATAAATTTATGATTTAGAGTTATTAACCTATTCTATCACTAACCTAATAACAAACATATTTATCTCATATATCTCATATTCATATATAATAAATATATAATAATATATCATCATATCCTTAATTTTATTTCTATATAGCTAGAAATACTAGAATATTTTGAGATTATAGATTATATCTATTATATTTATATATATATTATCTATTATATTTATATAATTTATATATATATATATTATCTATTATATTTATATAATTTATATATATATATATACATATAGAAAGATAGTAAAATATACATATAGAAAGATAGTAAAATTCACATGAATTGAATTCGTAAACTCATATTCCATAACTATGGAAATTGAAATCAAAGTATCTCGGCCCTTTTTCAAAAACAGATTAAAAAATCTATGGATCCTTAAAATATTGATAAATCATTGATTCATCCGGTTTTTAAAATAGAAAATATATGATTTATTTCATTTTATTATTTTACCAGATTGAAAATCTTTTGTGTTCAAAACTAGAATTTATAGACCCAATGTTACATTCAGTAAAGATTTATGATACATGTATAGGATGTACCCAATGTGTCCGAGCTTGCCCCACGGATGTATTGGAAATGATACCTTGGGACGGATGTAAAGCTAAGCAAATTGCTTCTGCGCCAAGAACCGAAGATTGTGTAGGTTGTAAAAGATGTGAATCTGCTTGTCCAACGGATTTTTTGAGTGTCCGTGTTTATTTATGGCATGAAACAACTCGCAGCATGGGTCTTTCTTATTGATATGTGACAAAATATGTGACAAAAAACTCCACTTGAATCGTTTGATTCCTCTTTACCAACAAAACCCCATACTCGAGAAAAGAAAATATATTATTCTTCTCCCGAGCACGGGGTTTTCTAGTCTAAAATTATCTTATCTTTATCACGAGTTATTTTCCTTGGTTAACAATACTTCTTGTTTTGCCCATATTTGCGGGTTCTTTGATTGTCTTTTTCCATCATAGGGGAAATAAGGTATACTCTACGTATATGTATCTTAGAGCTCCTTATTATGACCTAATGTATTTTGTTATCATTTTCAATCGGATGATCCGTTAATCCAATTGAAGGAGGATTCTAAATGGATCAATCTTTTCAATTTTTACTGGAGACTGGGAATCAATAGACTTTCCATAGGACCCGTCTTACTGACGGGATTTATCACTACTTTAGCTACTTTAGCAGCTCGGCCAATTACTTGAAATCCGCAATTTTTCTATTTCTTGATGTTAGCAATGTATAGTGGCCAAATAGGATCATTTTCTTCTCGAGACCTTTTACTTTTTTTCATCATGTGGGGATTAGAATGAATTCCTGTTTATTTACTTTTATCCATGTGGGGAGGAAAAAAATGCCTGTACTCGGCTACAAAGTTTATTTTGTGCACTGTCGGAGGTTCCATTTTTCTCTTAATAGGAGTTCTAGGTATGGATTTATATGGTTCCAATGAACCAACGTTAGATTTAGAAAAATTAATTAATCAATCGTATCCTGCAGCATTGGAAATAATACTCTATTTTTGTTTTCTTATTGCTTATGCTGTCAAACCGCTGATGATACCCCTACATACATGGTTACCAGATACCCACGGGGAAGCATATTACAGTACATGTATGCTTTTAGCTGGAATTTTATGAAAGATGGGAGCGTATGGATTGATTCGGATCAATATGGAATTATTAGCTCATGCCCATTTTAGATTATCTCCCTGGTTGTTATAGTAGGAATAATACAAATCATTTATGCAGCTTCAACCTCTCTCGGTCAACGCAATAAAAAAAACGTATTGCCTATTCTTCCGTATCTCACATGTATTTCATAATTATAGGAATTGGTTCTATAACTGGCATGGGACTTAATGGAAGCCATCTCACAAATACTCTCTCATGGATTGATTGGCGTTGCACTCTTTTTCTTAGCAGGAACGAGTTGTGATAGAATACGTTTTGTTTATCTCGAAGAGATGGGGGGGGATATCTATCCCAATGCCAAAAATATTTACCATGTTTAGTAGTTTCTCGATGGCTTCTCTTGCATTGCCAGGAATGAGTGGTTTTGTTGCAGAATTCCTATTTTTGGAATAATTACCAGCCAAAAATATCTTTTCATGTCAAAAATGTTAATTGCTTTTGTAATGACGATTGGAATGATATTAACTCCTATTTTTTTATTATCTATGTTACGGTTACGTAAGATTTTTTATGGATACGAGCTATTCAATATTCCAAACTTGAATCTTTTCGATTCTGGACCCCGAGAACTATTTGTTTCAATCTGTATCTTTCTACCTGTAATAGGAATTGGTATTTATCCTGATTTTGTTCTCCCGTTATCGGTTGACAAGGTACAAGTTCTATTATCTAATTATTTTTATAGATACTAATTCTTTTTTTATATTCAATATTCAATAATAAATTCAATAAATTTCATTAATTGGAAAGAAAGTCTTAGAATCCTTCGACTTTCCTATTTTCACATATTCTCGCGATTCTTCGTTGTACAATGAAAAAAAAGGGTAAGGGAAATTTATAATTGTAATGAGATACATCTAAAGTTTTCAAGAATCATTTGAATAATTACTCTATTTAAACGGTTCTCAAAAACTACTTGCACAAGATTTAATTGTGTATCAGACGATTTTTTTATGTATTCTTTATGTAGTTTATTTTATTCAATTAGATATTCATTGGAATGAACCATAACTATGGAACCCGATTCCTAATAGATTGATCCCAAAATAGCATATCCAAATTAGGATAAATCCTATAGAAGCTACAAATGTCGAATTCGTGCCTTGATCTTTCAATATTGAATTCTTTCTAGTATGTAAATAAATTGCAAATATGGTCCAAGTAATAAATGCCCAAGTTTCCTTAGGGTCCCAATTCCAATACGAACCCCATGCTTCATTAGCCCATACTGCTCCAGAAAGAATACCTATGGTTATAAAAAGGCAAACCCTAAACTAATGACACGATAACTCCAATAATCCAAACGCTGAATTAATTGATATTTGTAAAAATTTTGAAATAAAAGAAAATAAGTCGTTCTTTTCGTTCAAATATTCCATATCACCAAAGAAAAACGACTTCCTTAAACTTAAAAAATTCTTGTTTTTCAAAAAAAAAAAGAATTTTTTTTTTTGAAATGCAATTACTATAAAAGCAACTGATAATAAGGATCCGCATAAAAGAGCTGCATAGCTAAATAGCATCATACTGACATGCATCATTAACCACTGAGATTGTAGAGCAGGTACTAATATTGCGGATTTATGCATTTCATTTGAAAGACCTGACGTGGCGAAACCTTGGGTAAAAAAGACACTTGGTGCAGTTATTGCGCTTAAATTATTTTTATGATTCCCAAGATACGGAATCATATGAATAATAGATAAACTCCACGAAAGGAAGATTAATGATTCGTATAAATTACTTAAAGGAAAATGTCCCGAAGAAATCCAACGAATAACTAAAAACCCTGTTATAGAGAAAAAAGTAGCTAACATCCCTTTTTCTGACGAATTACGTAATCCTTCAATTTCGTATACTAATAAGTTCATCAAATGAATTATAATCACAATTGAGATGATCGAAAAGTAAATATGAGTTAATATATGTTCTAAGGTCACAAATATCATAAATAAGAGTCCCTTTTAAATAATTGAAATTGGGAAGGTTATTAAATAGAATCTAAAATATTAGGTTTTAGATTCTATTAGATCTATCGTGTCTATATTATTCATATTATGAATTCTTATTTATGCCGCCACTCGGACTCGAACCGAGATGCTCTAGCACTGCTTCCTAAGAGCAGCGTGTCTACCAATTTCACCATGGCGGCGGCTTATCTTAAATAATAATAGAAAATTCATGTTGAATTGTAGATATTGAACGATATTTAATAGAGTTTAGGAAATAATGAAGAAAGATGCATTTCCATTCTTCATATAGAAATGTTAAATATCAATAAGATTTAATTAGTATCTTCATCTTCGTAAGTTCAGTTTTAATAATCAACTTTTTCGTACTAGAAACTCAGCTCTTGTTTATCCAGAACAGTAAGAACTCAAAAGTTTTGTTCTCAGTTGAGATATAAAATTCATAATTTTCTTTCTAAATATTTTGAGACCCGACGCCTTAGTCTAAAGTATAATGAAATATTCAGATTCTTCCTTGTCTATCGTAATTGTGCTTTTCTATTTTGAAAAGCACAATTCATAGGAAATAAAAAATCATCTAACGAATTCAATATCAATAAATAGAATAAGAATAGAGAATAATAAATTAATAATAGAAAAAATTAAAAAAAAAAATAAAATACACAATAAAGATTCTTATCTTTCATATTGCCTAGCTCTAACTAATAAGGAGAAGTTAAATACAAATAAAATACATTAGTAAAATCAAATCATTTGTCTTACAATTTCAAAATGGAAATTTTGAAGTTATTTAAAACATGTCAATTAATATTTTTCCAAGACTTTTTTTTGTCGCACAAAAAAACTTTTTGACTTTCCGGTGGAAATAGATTTAGCTAAAGAAAAAGCTTTTACTGCCTTTAAAGATCCTTTTTTTTTCCAAAGATTTCTACGAATACGCTTTTTTGACATAGAAGTACGTTTTTTTGGAACTGCCATTGAAAAGGTAAGTGACTCCTTTTTATCGTTGTATGTGAAAGACATATATTGTTCGAAAGAAATTACTTTTTATTAGTTATTATCTATACTTAATAATACTTAATTCCATTAATTTCAAAATCTCCTCAATAATATCATAACATACAAATAAAAAAATAAGAAAATCAAAATATTCTAAAATAATTCTATTTTCATAAACAAATATATTTTGATTTTCTATCTTCATTCTTATATTTGCATAATGTAATAATTACATACATATTTTCTATTATTATTAGAAAGTATTCTAAAGGAATATATACAAAAAAAGTAATTTAATTTTAAATATTTAAAGTCATATATAATATTACAAATATTCATATTTAATATTAAGAATAGTAATAGAAAATATTGATCTAAATAGTAAAAATAGTAAAATAAAATAGTTAAAAAGTAAGTAATAAGTAATTAAAGTATAATAGTATTAATAGTATATAATACTAAATTAATAGTATATAATACTAATATAAATATATAAATAATATAAATAAGAAAAATATAAATAGATTGAATCTATCTTAAATATAGATCTATAATATATATCTTTAAATTTTTTGTTTCCCATCACTTGTACATGTATAAAAAAAAAATTGTGACATTTCATTACGTAAAGCATTTTCTAATTTATCATTTTTTATATATCGTAATGGACGATTCCATCGTTTATAATCGAAAAGAAAAGAGACA